AAAATCTTAGAAGTTATTCTTTTTTAAATTTGCAGTTTAAATTTTAAAAATAAGATTATTCATGCCTGAATATGATTACATCTATTGTAAATAAGGGGCGACGTCCGTCTATCTCATTTACTGGACTGCATAGATGTAACAAAGGGTCATACTAAGTCCAACACTCATCTACTAATGAATAAATTCGGAGAAAAAGGGAAGATGATGGCATTTAGCTCAAAATAAGTACATATTTAAATATGGGGAAATTGCCTAGTAAATTCTGGCATACCTTTCTTTAATAGATCGAGATAACCGATAGACAGGAGTTTGTGAAAAAAAAAAATTTTTTCAATTTGGCAGAAAAATGCAATAAATTTAGAATTTATTTATGAATAAAATCAATTGAAAAGACTTTTAGAGTATTTCTCTTTTTTATATTTTCAAAATATATACTTATATAGTTAAAAAGTCTAAATAATTGGGAATATTAAAAAAATTAAGAAATATATTAAAGTAACCAATTTTCTTATAAAATCATATGGATATTCAATAGGTATTGTACCTAAAAAAGTTAAAAGAAAAAATGTGTTAATTATAATTCAAAAATTAAATTTTTTTAAATTTCTAAAATAAAAAGAGGCAATTTTATTATTTATTGTAATTGGTAATAATAAAATGATTAAAATCGATATAATTAAGGCTAATACACCTCCTAATTTATTAGGAATTGAACGTAAAATTGCATAAGCAAATAAAAAATATCATTCAGGTTGAATATGAGGAGGAGTAATTATTGGATTAGCTATATTGAAATTTTCAGCATCTATTAAATTATATGGAAATAGAAAGATAATTGTGAAGAAAGGAATGAAAATAATTATTACTCCTAATAAGTCTTTAGTTGTGAAATAAGGATGGAAAGGAATTTTGTCAATGCTTATTGATGAACCAATAGGGTTTGAAGATCCTTTTTCATGAATAAATAAAATATGAACTATTGATGTTATTATTAAAATAAATGGAAGAATAAAATGAAGAGAAAAAAATCGAATTAATGTATTATTATCTACTGAAAAGCCACCTCACACTCATAGTGTGATTGATTGTCCTAAATAAGGAATAGCAGAAATTAAATTTGTAATTACAGTTGCGCCTCAAAATGATATTTGACCTCATGGAAGAATATATCCTAAAAATGCTGTTGCTATTAAAAGAAAAATAATTAAAGTTCCGGTAATTCAAACATTGAAGAAAAAAAAAGATGAATAGTAAATACCTCGACCAATATGGATATATATAAAAATAAAAAAAAGAGATGCCCCGTTTGCATGAATTGATCGAATTAATCAACCATAATTTACATCACGTTGAATATGGGAAATTATGTTAAAAGCTGTTGAAATATCTCTAGAAAAGTTTATTGCTAGAAAGAAACCAGTTGAAATTTGAATTATTAAACAAATTCCTAAAAGTGATCCAAAATTTCATATATATGAAATATTTGAAGGTGATGGAAGATTAATAAAAGGATTAGTTATTTTTAACATAAGTTTATTGCCTTTTTATAGGACATGAAATTCAATTTAGAATTTTTATAACAACTATTAAGGAAATTAATAAATAAATTATTATAAATATGATTACATTTAAGTATGAAAAATAATAAATTTTCATTAATTCTTGTGAATAAAATTTTGTAAAAATTAAATTAAAATCTCTTAATATTAATATTAATAATAATAGAATAGATTTAAGTTTAAAATTTATTTTCTTATTAGGACATAAACTAATTATGTATATAAAAATTATTAACATTCCTCCTAAAATTAAGAGAATTAAAATTAAAGGAAATAAAGAATTACAAGAATTTTGGTAAAATATTATAGAAACTAGAATGGTTAATAAGATTACCGAAATTAACATTGTTATGGGGTGTCTTATGGATAATAATAAAACTGAAATAATTAATATAGATTTAATATTAGTCAGAAAATAATATATTTTAGTATATAAATTTTGGAGATTTAAAGAGAGATAATCTTTTCTGAATAATGTTTGAGGGTAAAGCCAAAACTGATTTACAAAATCAGCATTTTTATTAAATTACTTAAACATATGATAATAATAACAATAATGTTGTATTTAATTGGAGTAATTTCATTAATTTTTAATCGTAATCATTTAATATTAATTTTAATAAGTATTGAATTTATATATATATCTATAATAATTTTAATTTCATTTATTTTTTCAGTAGTTAATATAATAAATATTTTCGTATTTTTAACAACAATTGTTTGTGAAGCTGCTTTGGGTTTAAGTTTATTAGTATTTTTTAACTTTTTTTATGGAAATGAAATAATAAATTCTTTTAATTTAATTAAATGTTAATAATTTTTATAATAAGATTTTTAATTTTATGAATATCATTTTTTTTTAATGCTTTTGAATTAATAGTAATAATTTTAATAATTATAATTTTTTTTGTTTTTCAATTTATCAATATAATGGATTTAATAATTATTAAAGAATTTAATTTAGATTTAATAAGTTCTTTATTAATTATATTAACTATTTGAATTTCTTTTTTAATAATTTTAGCAAGAACTTTTAAGAATGTATTTTTAAATAAAAGTTTTTTATTTTATGTAAATTTAATAATATTTTTATTAATTATTTGTTTTTCTATTTCAAATTTATTGGCATTTTACTTCTTTTTTGAATCTGTTTTATTTCCAATTATTATATTAATTTTTGGTTGAGGTAACCAACCAGAACGGTTACAAGCTGGTTTTTATATATTAATATATACAATTTTTGGTTCTTTTCCAATATTTGTAATAATTATTTTTTTTTTTAAAAAAAACTTTTCGTTAATTTATTTTTATATAGAATGAATAAGAGTTTCGTTAAATTTATTATTTATTTTTTTAATATTAGGATTTTTAGTAAAAATTCCAATATTTTTATTTCATCTATGACTTCCTAAAGCCCATGTTGAAGCTCCTATTGCTGGTTCAATGATTTTAGCAGGAATTTTGTTAAAGTTAGGAATTTATGGTATTTTTCGATTTAAAATAATAATATTTAGATGTATTTTAATATATTGTGAAATTTTTATTGTTGTATCAATTTGAGGAAGTGTAATAATTAGAATATCTTGTTTATATCAAACTGATATCAAATCTTTAATTGCATACTCTTCAGTTTGCCATATAGGAGTTGTTCTGGGAGGAATAATAAGATTTTCTACTTTTAGAACCTTGGGAGCCTTACTTCTAATAATTGGCCATGGTCTATGTAGTTCTGGTTTATTTTGTTTAGCAAATTTACTTTATGAACGGACTTTTACTCGAAGAATAATTTTATTAAAGGGAGTTAAGATAATTTTTCCTTCACTTGCTTTATGATGATTTTTATTTAGAATCATTAATATATCTGCTCCTTTAACAATAAATTTATTTGGAGAATTTTTTTTAAGACTAAGTATTTTGAAAATAAGAATTTTTTTCTTCCCTCCTATTATATTAATTATTTTTATAAGAGCTTGTTATTCAATTTACATATATAGTTATATTAATCATGGTCAAGGATGAATTTTTTGGTCTTTGAATCCTATTTTACTTCGGGAGTATAATTTGTTGTTCTTACATTTATTTCCTAGAATTTTTTGATTTCTTAAGATTTCTATATTTTGTAAATGAATTTAATTGCGTTTAGTTTAATTAGTTTATTAAAGTAAAATTATAAATTGTGGATTTATAGAAGATTTTTCATTAAACAATTTTTATGAAATGGAGAATGTTTTTATTATTTCTTAGAATTATATTTGGTATAATTTTTATATGAAATTTTTTTTTCAGAAATTTATTAATTTTAGAATATTTTTTAACAACTATTCAAAATTTAGATTTAAAATTTTATTTTGTATTTGATTGAATCAGATCAATTTTTAGAATAATTGTTATGTTAATTTCGAGAATAGTAATTTTATATAGTCATAGATATATAAAAGAAGATAAAATAAAAGATTCTTTTTGTTTAGTAGTGCTTCTTTTTGTACTTTCAATAATTTTTTTAATTTTAATACCCAATATATTTATAATTATTTTAGGCTGGGATGGTTTAGGTTTAGTTTCTTATTGTCTGGTCATTCATTACCAAAGAGTAAATTCTTATAATTCTGGAATAATGACCATTATTAGAAATCGAGTTGGGGATGTAATAATTATTTTAAGATTAATTTTTTTTGTAAATTTTGGTAGTTTTGATTTAATATCATTAAATAAAATTGAACTAATTTGTGGAATTTTAATTTTAATTGCTGGCTTTACAAAAAGTGCTCAAATTCCTTTTTCAGCATGACTTCCGGCGGCTATAGCCGCCCCTACTCCGGTTTCTTCGTTAGTTCATTCTTCAACATTAGTAACTGCTGGTGTTTATTTACTATTACGTTTTAATTATTTATTTAAATTAAATTTATTTTCAATTATTTTAATAAAAATTTCATTACTAACAATAATAATAGCAGGAATTAACGCTTTTTTTGAAAATGATTTTAAAAAAATTATTGCTTTTTCAACATTAAGTCAATTGTCAATAATAATAATTGTAATCTCTTTAGGAATAGTAGAATTTGCATTTTTTCATTTAATTATACATGCTATTTTTAAATCCATATTGTTTTTATGTGCTGGATTAATTATTCATTCTCTTCAAGGTATTCAGGATATTCGAATGCTTGGGAACTTTTTTAATTTTAGACCTACTGTTTCAAGATGTATAATAATTTCGATTTTATCATTAATAGGTTTTCCTTTTATTGGTGGATTTTATTCTAAAGATTTAATTGTTGAATTTTTTTTTTTCAAAATTGAAAATATAATTTTAGTTATAATTTTCATAATAGGAATTATATTTACATTTGCTTATTGCAGTCGATTGGCATATATTCTTATATTAAAAGGATCAATTAATTTTTCAATTAGAAAGTTTGAATTTAATAAATTTATAATTTATCCTATTTTATTTTTGTGCTTTTTTATACTTATTTCAGGGAATATGATAAATTGAATAATTAACTCTAATTTAAGAATTATTTTCATTAGATCTTTTTCCAAAAATTTTACAATTTTTTGTATAATTCTTTCAGTATTTCTTTATCTTAAAATAAAAAATTTATTAAATTTAAGTAAATTTAAAATAGATTTTTTTTTTAAAATTTGACATCTTTCTTATTTGACTAGATATATATTATTAGTTAATAGAAAAAATATTATTAAAATAGAAATAAGAGATTGAACTTGAATGGAAATTATTGGTCCTAATATAATTAAAAATAATTTTAATAAAATTTTCAATTTTAATTTATGAATTGAGTATAAAAATATTAGTAAAATTATACTAATTCTATTTATATTAATTATACTCATTTTAATTTAATTTAAAAAATTATTATCTTTATAGTTTAATAATAAAACATTACACTGAAAATGTAAAAATTTTTTTATAAAGATAAAACTTAACTTTTAGTGTATAAAGCACAAAAAATTTTGATTTTTTTAGAAATAAATTATATTTATTAAAGTTAATTTAGTAAAAGTAATTTTAATTACATTATTTATCCTATCAAGATAATCCTTTGAATTCAGGCATTTTACTTATGCCTGAATATGATTACATCTATTGTAAATAAGGGGCGACGTCCGTCTATCTCATTTACTGGACTGCATAGATGTAACAAAGGGTCATACTAAGTCCAACACTCATCTACTAATGAATAAATTCGGAGAAAAAGGGAAGATGATGGCATTTAGCTCAAAATAAGTACATATTTAAATATGGGGAAATTGCCTAGTAAATTCTGGCATACCTTTCTTTAATAGATCGAGATAACCGATAGACAGGAGTTTTTTTAAAAATCAAAATTCGTTTTTTTAAAAATTAAAAATTTTAGAAAAACCGAATAATTTAATTTGGTTAAATAAAAGAAATTCATAGGTTTTTTATGTTTTTAATAAAAAAAAATCGACAGAAAATAAAATTTAATTAATAATTAATAATTATTGAAACTTATAAAAAAATTTAGCTAATTTTGTGCCAGCAGCAGCGGTTAGACAAAAAAATTTACTTTTATTAAAAAATCTTTTAAAAGTTAATAAAAAAAATTATTTTTTAATATTTAAGGTGAAATTTTATTTTGAAAGTAGTAAATTTTTTGAAAGAAAAACTCTTACAAAAAACTAGGATTAGATACCCTATTATTGAGAATTTAATATTGTTAGTAAGTAAATATTATGAAAACAAAAAATTGTGGCGGTACTTTAAGCTTTTCAGAGGAATTTGCTCTTTAATGGATAAAACACCTAAATCTTACTAAAATTAGTTATAATCAGTTTGTATACCACTATAAAAGTAATAACTTATAATTATTACTTCAATTTTAAATTTAAAATTAAATTAAGTCATGGTGCAGCAAAAATTTTAGAATGAAGTGAATTACATTTCTTATTAGAATGTTAAAAATATTAAAAATTAATTAGGATTTGAAAGTAAAAATATAATAAAATGATATTTTGAATTAAGTTCTGAAGTATGTACATATCGCCCGTCGCTCTTTTTTTGAAGATAAGTCGTAACAAAGTTAAAATACTGGAAAGTGTTTTAAAAAAAATGAAATCAATAATGATGTTTCATTTACAATGAAAATTTTGTAAAAAGTTACCATTTTTTTAAAAAAGAATTTTTTTGAAAAATTTTTTTTTTAAATTAAAATAAATTTTTATTTTTTACAAAATTTTTGTAAATTCAAACTGAAAAGGAATATTTTAAATTTTTAAGAAGTAATTTTATTTGTACCTTTAGTATAAGGGATAATCAAAAATAAATAAATTTTTATTTTTCTCGAACTAAAATAGATCTATACTAAAAATTAATTAATTTGTTTAAAAAAATTAAGTAACCTTTTTATAGAAGTGAAATTCCTATCAAAATTTAAGATATCTAGTTTTTAAAATTTAAAAATTAAATATTTTTCTGTTATAAATTGAATAATTTTTAAAAAAACAGAATATTTCTTTTGGGATAAGCTATAAGAATTTTTAAAAAATAAATTATTTTTCTTCAAAAAGGAATAAAATCTTCCTTAATATTTTTAATAAGTAATGTGTTCTTATATTGTAAATTTAAATATTTTAAAAAAATTAATTAATTTTGATTAATTTTAAAAATGATTGTATTAGTAAAATTTTTAAATGTTTTTTTATAAAAATAAAAAAAAATTATTAATTTATAATTGAATTTTACGAACTAGGCAAAAATTTATTTTTCTGACTGTTTAATAAAAACATCTCATTTAGAGTTTAAATTAAATGAAAATCCTGCTCAATGATTATTTAAATTGCTGTAGTATTTTGACTATACAAAGGTATTGAAATAAGACTTTAATTGAGTGCTAAGAGAATGGAAATACAGAAAAATTCTTTCTTAAATTCAAAAATTAAAGTTATTTTTACTTGTGAAGAAACAGTAATATTAATTAAGGACAAGAAGACCCTAAGAATTTTCTGAAAAATCAATTTTTTGATTGAAAATTTTCTTTAATTGGGGCGATTAATAAAAATTTAAAACTTTATTTAAATAACAAAAAATGAACCAATATTATTGGTCATATGAAAAAAATACTCTAGGGATAACAGCGTAATAATTTTTGATAGTTCTTATAGACAAAATAGTTTGCGACCTCGATGTTGGATTAGGATACTTTTTTAATGAAGAAGTTAAAAAAAGAAGTTTGTTCAACTTTTAATTTCCTACATGATCTGAGTTTAGACCGATGAGAATCAGGTTGGTTTCTATCTTAATTATAAATAAATTATAAGTTAGTACGAAAGGAATACTTAAAAGGAATTATTCTTTTAAGTTTAACAGTTTTTGCATCAATTTTTGGAATTGTTAAAGTGACAGAAAAATGTAAGGAATTTAAGCTTCCTCTATGAACTTTAGTTCCTTTAATAATCTTAAACTTAATTTTATTTTTAATTCTTTTATTGATAGCATTAATTAGAGTAGCATTTTTTACCCTATTAGAACGAAAAATTATGGGTTATTGTCAAATTCGTAAAGGCCCTAATAAAACAGGAATTTTTGGTTTATTTCAGCCTTTTAGAGATGCCTTAAAGTTATTTAGAAAAGAAATAAATTTTATATTTTATTTAAATTTATTAATTTATTTAATTTCACCTATTTTAAGTATTTTTATAATGTTATTAATATGAATAATTTTTTATTATAAAAGTAATATAATAAATTTAAACTTAACTTTAATTTTTTTTTTATGTGTCTCTAGAATAAGAAGTTATTCAATTCTTTTAGGAGGATGATCTTCAAATTCAAAATATTCATTAATTGGTTCTTATCGAGGTTTCGCACAAATTATTTCATACGAAGTTAGAATAGCTATACTGTTAATTAGTTTAGTTTTAATAAATGAAGGTTATTCTATAAAAAAGGCTTTATTACTACAAGAAAAATTCAGAATTTTCTCTGGAGTAATAATAATTTTTATTATTTGAATAGTAATTCTATTAGCAGAAACAAATCGAACTCCATTTGATTTATCTGAAGGTGAATCAGAGCTAGTTTCTGGATTTAATATTGAATACGGTTCTTGATTATTTGCTATAATTTTCATAGCCGAATACGGAATAATTATTTTAGTAAGTTTATTAACTAATTATATATTTTTTGGAATCTTAAACTTTAGTAATTTAATAACACTTTTAATTATAATATTTTTTATTGTTGTCCGAAGAACTTATGTACGGTTTCGTTATGACAAATTAATAATAATAGCTTGGAAAACTATTCTTCCAGTAACAATTTTATTTTTTTTTTGTATAATATTTATATATTATATATTTGTTTTTAGTTTTTGCATCAATTTTTGGAATTTAAATCCAAAGAATTTTAACAATGAAAATGTTAAGTGTTATTTACACTATTTAAATTAAGATTAAAATGGTAATGCCATTTAAATTAGGTTAGAAGCCTAAAAAAATTTAATCTTAATAGGAATAAAGTAATCAATTTATTCATTAACAGTGAATAGCCTCTTTTTGGCTTCTATTAAAAAATAGAAAATTTCTAAATTCAGGCCGAAACTGAATGCAATTTAATATCGCTTTATTTTACTACAGAAAAGGAAACACAATTTCTAAATGCAAATTAGATTTTATAAATTTTAAATACTTTTCTATTTTATTCAATCAATTATTCCTCTTTTTCATTCAAATAAAAGTCCAAATAAGATAATTAAATTAATGAAAAAAAAAGAAATAACAAAAGAAAAATTTTTACTATTTAATAAAATAGGAAAAGGAAGAATAATAATAATTTCGACATCAAAAATTAAAAAAACAATACCAATAAAAAAAAATTTTAATGAAAATGGAATTCGAGAAAGAGAAAATGGATCAAAACCACATTCAAATGGTGATAACTTTTCCTTTGATTCAAAATTTTTAAAAAATAATATTAAGAATGTAAAAAAAATTACAACTACAATTAAAGGAACTAAATATAAATATAAATAAATTGTTTAATTTTTTTAAAAAACTTTTTAATTGGAAATTAATTGTACTATTTTATACTAATTAAACAAAAAATTCATCAATATATAAAAGTAAATAAAAATAATCAAACTACATCCACAAAATGTCAATACCATGCTGAAGCCTCAAAGCCAAAAAAATGTCTAGATGAAATTAAATTATTCTTAATTCGAAAAAGTGTAACTGTCAAAAAAATTGAACCAATAATAACATGAATTCCATGAAAACCTGTAGTTAAAAAGAACGTTGAGCCAAAAATTCCATCAGTAATAGAAAATTGGGCTTGAAAATATTCAAACATTTGAAAAACTGTAAATAGTATGCCTAAAAAAACAGTAATTTTTAATGACAATAAAGAATTATAATAATTTTCATTTATAATAGAATGGTGAGCTCAAGTTACTGAAATTCCAGATGAAATTAAAATTGTTGAATTCAATAAAGGAATTTCAAATGGATTGAAAGGAATAATACCTTTAGGTGGTCAATTTCCACCAATTTCAATATTAGGGGCTAATCTTCTATGAAAAAATGCTCAAAAAAAAGAAATAAAAAAAAAAATTTCAGATAAAATAAATAAGAGTATTCCTATTTTTAATCCTTTTAATACAAAAAAAGTATGAAATCCTTGAAAAGATGCTTCACGTGAAATATCACGCCATCATTGAAAAGAAGATAAAGTCAAAACAATAAATGAAATAATTACTAAAATTATATTATTGCAATTAAAATAATTTACAAATCCTAATGTTAAACAAAAAGCTGAAATAGATCTTGTTAAAGGTCAAGGCCTTTTTTCTACTAAATGAAACGGATGGAATATCATAAGTTAAATTAAACTTCACTAATATAAAGAGAAATTAAAGTTATAAATACAAACCTTTGAATAAAAGCAACAGCAGTTTCTAAAACTAGTAATATAATTATAATAATTAATATAAAAAGAAAAAAATGAATTTCTATTATCATAGAAGAAAGCAAATGAATTAATAAATGACCTCTAATTATATTAGCTGTTAATCGGACAGAGAGAGTAATAGGACGAATAAGATTTCTCACAGTCTCAATTAATACTATAAAAAAACTTAGACCAATTGGTGATCCTAAAGGAACTAAATGACTTATAACTTTGTTAAATTTATTTAACAAGCTAAATACAATTAAAGAAATTCATAAAGGAAATGAATATAATATTGTAAATACTAAATGCCTAGATGGGGTAAAAATAAAAGGTAATAAACCAAAAAAATTTCTAAATAAAATTACACTAAAAATGGCAATTAAAAATAATAAATTTTTTATTTTTATAAAAGTTATGTTATTTCTAACCTCTTGAAAAAGTTTTTTAAAAAGAATTTTTCAAGAGGTTAGAAATAATGAAGAGGATAATCAAAATGGAAAAGGAATTAAAATTAATCAAAAACCTAATGATATTCAATTTATTCTTACGTTAAATGATGTTGAAGGATCAAAAATTGAAAATAAGTTATTTATCATTTAAAAAGTAAAAATTGATTTTTTAAAGTTTTATTGTTGTTAATTAATTTATTTTTTATTTTAAAAAAATAAATATTAATTGTTAATAAAATTAATAAAGTGATAGTAATTAATGTTAATATTATTCAATTTATTGGAAATAATTGTGGAATTAAAAATCACTATAAGTAATTAAAGAATGACATTCTTTTGTTATTAGTTTAACTAGATTTTTCATTGAAAGTGTATCACTATAAATTGGTTTAAGAGACCATTGCTTAAAATTTCAGCCATTCAATGTATGAAGCAATAAATTTAATAAAATTATTCATTTTTGCTACTTCTAATGAAATTGGTATGAAACTATGATTTGTCCCACAAATTTCTGAACATTGTCCGAAAAATATTCCAGGCCGATTGGCAATTGTAAATGTTTGATTTAAACGGCCTGGAATGGCATCTATTTTTATTCCTAAAGAAGGAATTGTTCAAGAATGAATTACATCAGCTGATGTAATTAAAAATTTAATTATTGTGTTAAATGGAATTATCAAATTATTATCAGTTTCTAGAAGGCGAAAAGAATTTGGTTTTAATTCTTGCTCTGGGATTAAAAATGAATCAAATTCTTTATTAAAATCTGAATATTCATATGATCAGTATCACTGATGACCAATAATTTTAATAGAGGTTTGAGCATTAAAAATTTCATCTGTTAAGTATAAAAGATGTAATGAGGGAATAGCAATGAAAATTAATGTGGCGGCTGGGATTATTGTTCAAATAATCTCAATTTCTTGTCCCTCTATTATAGATCGTCTGGAGAATGAATTTATTATAATATTAATAATTATGTATATTGTAATAATTGTAATTGAAATAATAATTATTATTGAATGATCATGAAAAAATGCTATTTGTTCTATAATTGGAGAATTTATATCAGGGAATGATATTTGTGATCAAGTTATCATAGGTTTATTTATTTAATAATAACGTTATTTTGATTAAAAGTATGTTCTGATGGTGGAAAATTTATTATTCATTCAATTGAACTTGAAGAAGAAAAAGTAGAGAAGATTATTTTTTTTTCTATTAAGGAAATCCAAATAATAATAATTATTAAAATAACTCCAATTAATGAAATAATTGAACCAATAGATGAAAAAAAATTTCATTTTGAAAAAAAATCTGGATAATCGGAATACCGTCGGGGTATTCCTCTTAAGCCTAAGAAATGTTGAGGGAAAAAAGTTAAGTTCACTCCAATAAATGTAATAATAAATTGTCTTTTTGTTATAATTGTATTAAAATTAATTCCAAATATTAGGGGGAATCAGTGAATAATAGCTCCTATAATTGCAAATACAGCTCCTATTGATAAAACATAATGAAAATGTGCAACTACATAGTATGTATCATGTAAAATAATATCAATTGATGAATTAGCTAATATAATTCCTGTTAAACCACCAATTGTAAATAAAAAAATAAATCCTAAACTTCATAAAATTGGGGTATTAAATTTAATATTTGTTCCATGAAGTGTTGCTAATCAACTAAAAATTTTAATTCCCGTTGGGACAGCAATAATTATAGTGGCAGATGTAAAATAAGCTCGAGTATCGACGTCTATTCCTACTGTAAATATGTGATGTGCTCATACAATGAAACCTAAAAGGCCAATTGCTAGTATTGCATAGATTATTCCCAAATTACCAAATGGCTCTTTTTTCCCTGTATGAAAACAAATAATATGTGAAATTATGCCGAATCCTGGAAGAATTAAAATATATACTTCAGGATGTCCAAAAAATCAAAAAAGGTGTTGGTATAAAATTGGATCACCACCACCTGAAGGATCAAAAAATGAAGTATTGAAATTTCGGTCAGTTAATAATATTGTAATTGCACCAGCAAGTACTGGAAGAGAAAGAAGAAGTAAAATTGTAGTAGTAAGAACAGATCAAACAAATAAGGGAACTCGTTCCATTGTTATTCCAATGGAACGTATATTAATAATAGTAGTAATAAAATTAATAGAGCCTAAAATTGATGAAGCACCAGCTAAATGGAGGGAAAAAATAGCTATATCAACAGAGGGTCCGTAATGGGAAATGTTTGAAGAAAGAGGAGGATAAACAGTTCATCCTGTCCCAGCGCCAGATTCTACTAAGGATGAATTTATTAATAAGCATAATGAAGGAGGTAACAGTCAAAATCTTATATTATTTATTCGTGGAAATGCTATATCTGGAGCACCTAGTATAATTGGGATTAGTCAATTTCCGAATCCACCAATTATAATTGGTATTACTATAAAAAAAATTATGATAAATGCATGAGCTGTTACAATTACATTGTAAATTTGATCATTTCCAATTAAAGTTCCTGGTTGGCCAAGCTCTATTCGAATTAGTATACTTATAGATAGACCTATTATTCCAGCTCATCTTCCAAAAATTAAATATATTGTTCCAATGTCTTTGTGGTTAGTTGAGTATAATCATCGCGGTAAAATGACTGAATTTTAGGTGATAAATTGTAAATTTATTTATGGACTTTCCTTTTACTAAGAATTATTTAAAAATATTTTTTACTTTGAAGGTAAATAGTTTATTTAACTTAAAATCTTAAAAAATTAAAATATTAAATTATTAAAATATTAATTAAGAAAATTGATATTAATGCGTTTAGATTAAAAATTAAATTTTTAGTTTTATGTTTAATTTTTAAAAGATTTTTAAGATTTATTGAAAATATGAATAAATTTGGACTAATTATCCGAATGTAAAAAAAAATGTTAATTATTGATGATAAAATTAAAATTATAACTATAGTATTATTGAATTTAATAATAATTATAACTGAAATAAATTTAATTATAAATCCAAGAAAGGGGGGTATACCTCCTAGAGATATTATTAGCATAGAAAAGGAAAATTTTTCTGAGGGGTTTTTATTTTTTTGTATAAAATTTATAATTGAATTGGAATTATTTTCTTCTAACATTAATAAAATTTTGAAGATTAATAATGAATAAATTAATATATAAGTTAATCAAAAATTTCTTTTGATGAAAATTAAAGTTATTATTCAGCCTTGATGAGAAATTGAGGAAAAAATTAAAATTTTTTTTAAAATTTTAATGTTAATTGCAAAAATTGATCCAAAAATTGAAGAAATTAAAGCAAAAATGATTAGAATTTTTGAAATTAAAGTTGAAAGAATAAATAAAGGAATAAATTTTTGTAAAGTTAAAATAATAAGTAATGAGTTATGCCTAATTATTTCTCTTAAACCTGTTAATCAAAAGTGAAAAGGAATTGCAGCGAGTTTAATTAGTAAGGCAATTGTTATTATTGTATTAAAAATTTGATATTTAAAAAATAAAAAATTTATTCCTCTATAAAAAAATAATGTAGAAGAGAAAGCTTGAATAATGAAGTATGAAATTATGGTATTTGCATTATTCTTTTTTTTAGAATTTATTACAGGGATAAATATAAGAAGGTTAAGCTCTATTATTAATCAATAAATAAATCAAGAGTTAGAAGAGATAGTGATAATAATTGTAATTAAAATTAACCATTTTATTAAATATTTAAAAAATATTAATAAAGGAAATTATCATTTTTGGGGTATGAACCCACTAGCTTAGAAGTTTTAGCTTACTTTATT